ACGTTTAAAGAAAAATCAAGAAGAAAGGTATGGATAAACGGAAGGATGAGAGAAAGAAAGAAAAAGAATATCAATGCTATAGAATTCCAACATGTGTACGGTCTATGAGTCATCTCCTAAAAGGCAGTGTAATAAAGCATCAATACTGATTGATTCATCCCTAATCTTGTAAAATATTAAATGAATTCTCGGTATAGAATAAATAAAGAGCTTCGAGTCAATAAAGACTAAGAAGGTTGACTCACGAATAAATTGTATTAGTAGCTCCATTGTAGAATTCGGACCTAACCATTAAGTACGAAGCGGTGGGAACGATGGAACCTGTGAATGCAAAAGATTTTATTGAACAAATGAATCTTAAGGATTCGCTAGTCTGGATGGCGAAATTAACCAGAACAAAAGAAATCTATTTTCAGAAGTCACGAACAGGCGTTAAGACTGAAATAGAGATTGCAAGAGTCAATATTCGCCCGCGAAAACTTTGAATACTTTCTTTTTTTTTTTCGCGAGGAGCTGGATGAGAAGAAATTCTCACGTCCAGTTCTGGAGTAGAGATGGAATTCTGAAACAACCATCAACTATAACCCCAAAAGAACTAAATTCCGTAAACAACATAGAGGAAGAATGAAGGGAATATCTCTTCGAGGTAATCAGATTTCTTTTGGTAAATATGCTCTTCAGGCACTTGAGCCCGCTTGGATCACATCTAGACAAATCGAAGCAGGTCGACGAGCAATGACACGAAATGCACGCCGTGGTGGAAAAATCTGGGTCCGTATATTTCCAGACAAGCCGGTTACAGTAAGACCTGCTGAAACACGTATGGGTTCGGGGAAAGGGTCCCCTGAATATTGGGTAGCTGTTGTTAAACCGGGACGAATACTATATGAAATAAGTGGAGTAACCGAAACTATAGCTAGAAGGGCTATTTTAATAGCAGCATCAAAAATGCCTATACGAACGCAGTTTCTTACTTCAGGATAAAAATATAATATAGAACCAAGATAAATGAGTCTTGAGGATGAAACAAAACTACAAGTTTCTTTTTTTTTTGATAAACAATATTTCTTTTATTTTCTTCATCCTTCGCATTGGAAGAATAGACTAAAAAATTAATATGATTCAACCCCAGACCCTTTTAAATGTAGCGGATAACAGTGGGGCTCGAAAATTGATGTGTATTCGAATCATAGGAGCTAGCAATCGTCGATATGCTCACATTGGTGACGTTATTGTTGCTGTTATCAAAGAAGCAGTCCCTAATATGCCCCTACAAAAATCAGAAGTAGTCAGAGCCGTAATTGTTCGTACTTGTAAAGAACTGAAACGTGAAAGTGGTATGATAATACGATATGATGACAATGCTGCAGTTGTGATTGATCAAGACAGAAATCCAAAAGGAACTCGAATTTTTGGTGCAATCCCCCGAGAATTGAGGCAATTAAATTTTACTAAAATCGTTTCATTAGCTCCCGAAGTATTATAAAAGAAAATCAGATGTTGATATTTTTTTATCTTTCTTTGGGGTATTTGAAAGAAATAGATTACTAACTTGATTCATTCCTAGAATATGTCTCACGCATATACCTTTTTAAATTCATATATCATAAACTAATAATAAAAAAAGAAAAACATGTTGATTATATCCAATTTCGGGGCACCAATCATTTTAGTTCATCATGAGTAGAGACACTATTGCTGAGATAATAACTTCTATACGAAATGCGGATATGGATAGAAAAAGAGTTGTTCGCATAGCATCTACTAATATTACCGAAAATATTGTTAAAATACTTTTCCGAGAAGGTTTTATCGAAAACGTCAGAAAACACCGAGAAAAAAACAAATCTTTTTTGGTTTTAACCCTGCGTCACAGGAGGAATAGGAAAAGACCCTATAGAAATTTTTTAAATTTGAAACGGATTAGCCGACCCGGTTTACGAATCTATTCTAACTCTCAACGAATTCCTAGAATTTTAGGTGGAATGGGAATTGTAATTCTTTCTACTTCTCGGGGTATAATAACAGACCGCGAAGCTCGACTAGAAGGAATCGGCGGAGAAATTTTGTGTTATATATGGTAATCCTTTTAATACCCAAATGGGATCCGAAAACTCTTCCTATTTGTAAAAAAAGGAAGGGTGAGGATATTCCTCCATTAGTTGATACTTCAAGGAGGCTTTGCCTGGAATGAAAGAACAAAAATGGATTCATGAAGGTTTAATTACTGAATCGCTTCCCAACGGGATGTTCCGGGTTCGATTAGATAACGAGGATCTGATTCTAGGGTATGTTTCAGGAAAGATCCGACGTAGTTTTATACGGATACTCCCAGGAGATAAAGTAAAAATTGAAGTAAGTCGTTATGATTCAACCAGAGGGCGTATAATTTATCGACTCCGAAACAAGGATTCCAAAGATTAAGCGGGTTTTATTCAATACAACTCGAAATTCAAAATTGCAAGAAACTTATTTTCTACCAAGAAGTACATTGAGAATT